TCGAGAGAATAGGATTTGAACCTATGACTTTACGCTCCCAAAGCGAACACGCTACCACTGCGTCACCTCCCGAGAACCTTATAACTATAACTTACTATTTTTAAAAATTCGATATCAATTGGATTTCTCCCACTATCTTTTATTATATCCGAATCAGACCTTACAAAAGAGTATTTACACCTTTACTTTTTTACAAGAGTTCCATAACTATTAAATACAAATGATTACCCCAAATACTAACACACCCTAAAAAGACTATTCAAAAGAATTGATAACTTTTTTTTAAGCATTCTTTATTTAACCTTTAGCGATCAACCTCACCAAAAACAATATCTTGAGTACCTATAATAGTAACAACATCAGCTAACATATGAGAACTGGCCATAAAATTTAAACCCTGAAGATGAGCAAAACCTGGTGCTTTTATTTTACATCTATACGGCCTGTTACTACTGTCAGAAACTAAATAAACACCGAACTCTCCTTTAGGTGCTTCAGTTGCCGTATAAGTTTCACCAGCAGGTACAAAAACACCTTCAGTATATAATTTAAAATGATGTATTAACGATTCCATGCTTTGTTTCACTTCTGTTCGAGATGGTGGACTAATTTTAGCGTCATCTACTTTAACACTCCCTTTCGGCATGTTATTTAAACACTGATATATGATGCTTAAAGATTGTCTCATTTCTTCGACTCTAGCTAAATAACGATCATAACAATCACCTGTTTTACCGACTACCCCTTGAAAATTAAGATCTGAATAAATCTCATAAGGTTCATTCTTACGCAAATCCCAACGAACACCTGAACCTCTAAGCATAACTCCAGAAAATCCCCAATCAATAGCTTCTTGTGCGCTTACAACACCAATATCAACTAACCTTTCTTGCCATATACGGTTATCTGTTAACATCTCTTCAATCTCATCGAGACGTTGACCAAATTGAACAACAAAAGCAAAAATATCATCAACAAGACCAAGACTTATATCTTGGCTTACACCTCCAGGACGAAAATAACTAGCATGCATACGTGCACCACTAACTCTCTCATAAAATTCCATTAATTTTTCTCTTTCCTCAAATGCCCATAAAAAAGGAGTCATCGCCCCAACATCCATTGCATGACAACCTACGGCTAATAAATGATTTAAAAGTCTAGTGATCTCTGCAAAAAGAACTCTAATATATTGTGCACGTTTCGGTATAGATATCTGTAACAAATTTTCAACTGCTAATGCGTAAGTATGCTCTTGACACATCATCGAAACATAGTCTAACCTATCAAAATAAGGTAAAGCTTGAAAATAAGTTTTTGCTTCTATTAACTTTTCAGTACCTCTATGAAGTAAACCAATATGAGGATCTGCACGTTGAACGACTTCTCCATTTAGTTCTAGGATAAGTCTTAAAACCCCGTGTGCTGCTGGGTGTTGGGGACCAAAATTAATAGTAAAATGCTTAAGCTTTTTATTAAATTCTTTTTTTTTTAGTATCATGCTTTAAGTTTAAATAATCCAAATAACGCTTTAATAAACTAAAAGGGAGACTCCTTTTTATGATCTTCTATCTCCTTTTTAGTAGCATTTCTACTCATACAAGCGGTATAAGTATTAAAAAAGGAATTCTTGCCTCCGTATAAGTTACGTATTTAGTACCTGAAACACCCTCTTTTGACCGAATAAAACTAAAGTCCCAAACTTGTTCGTAATCCTTTTTAAAAGCAGCACAAGAATCGAGATCCGGATAATCTTTAGATTTAGGTTCAGGTTTAGCTTCAGGAGTGGCGCTTTTTTTTAGAGTTTTTTTCTCCTGCGCATTGAGCAGGACCTTCATCCCCTCTATCAAATATAGACTTTAAAAAAGACATAAAAAATTTTAAAACTGCGAATACCGAGGGTATATAAACAGGGAATCCCAATTCAATACTTAAAAAATCTAACATAATAACCGTTTGATAACAAAAGTCTTTGAATAGCCTACTATACCAATAACACGAAGATGGAGAATATTTATAACTAAAATACATCATAATATCTTTAGTATGCTCACCCCCAATCAAGATTGAAGATTTATAATCTGACAAACAAGCTATAAAAAAAAAATACCAGATACAAAAAAAGAGCACCCAAACTATAAAAATATTTTTATAGTCTCCTTTAAACAAAAAGTAGAGTGTTGCAGTCAATAACCAACACGCCCCATACACGGGGGACCAAAAAAGTAGTAGGCTTAAAGAAATGAAATTAATCAATCCTAAGAGTAAAAACGATGTAGAAACCGAAAAAGAAGAAGGAAGATTTCGATATAAATTTTTTAAGAATAGCATCTTTAAAATTAAATATAGCGTCAGTAGGATTTGAACCTACGACCTTCAGGGCATGAGCCTGATGAGCTAACCTAACTGCTCTACAACGCAATACCCTTCTAAGAGCCATGGTTCCCAGTAAAAACTAGTATGTGTGGCTTTCTAGATAAGGACGCTCGAGTTCGATAAGAGTTCGGGTATAGATCTAGATATAGAGGCTTACCTCTTAATTATTTTTCCAGCCGCAGGTTCCCCTACAACTACCTTGTTACGACTTCATCCCAGTTGCTTACCTGTCCTTCAAAAGGACTTTCTTTTCTTACTTTAAGTCAAAAAATATCTTTTTTTTTACATAATTTTTAAAAAGTTTATTCCAAAATCTTCTGGCCAAGTCAACTCCCAGGACGTGACGGGCGGTGTGTGCAAGGCCCAGTGACATATTCACCGCGACGTCCTGATTCGCGATTACTAGTGATTCCAACTTCATGGGGGCGAGTTGCAGCCCCCAATCCGAACTAAGAAAAGGTTTTAAGATTGGCTTTGAATTACCCCATCGCAACTTTTTGTCCTATCCATTGTAGCACGTGTGTAGCCCAGTTCATAAGGGCCATGAAGACTTGACCTCATCCCCACCTTCCTCCTACTCAACGTTGGCAGTATCTATCAAGTTTATCCTTCAGCATAAGCTGCTTCAAAACAAAAGAGAGATAGGGGTTACGCTCAGTTACAGGAATTAACCGTACATCTCACGACACGAGCTGACGACAGCCATGCAACACCTGAAAATCCCAAAATTTATTACGTCTCCGTAAAAACGACAGATTTACTAGAACTGGTAAGGTTACGCGCGTATTATCGCATTAAACCACATGCTCCACCACTTGTTTGGACCCCCGCCAATTCCGTTGATTTTTAAGCTTGCGCTCGTACTCCTCAGGCGGAGTGCTTAATGCCTTAGCTATATTTTCTAGATTTCTAAAAATTAGCACTCATCGTTGACAGCGTAGACTACCAGGGTCTCAAATCCTGTTCGCTACCTACGCCTTCGCCCCTCAGCGTCAGTACTGAACAAGGAAATCGCCTTCGCAGCTGATGTTCTCTTCCACTTCTCCGGAGTTTAACCCTAATTGAAAAATTCCATTTCCCTCTGTCAGACTCGAGTTTTCCTGTTTTAAATGCCTTTCTATAGTTAAGCTACAGTATTTAACAAATAACTCAACAGAAAACAACCTACGGGCCCTTTACGCCCAGTTATGACGAATAAGGCTTGCCCCCTCCGTATTACCGCGACTGCTGGCACGAAGTTAGTCGGGACTTATTCTTAATTTAATGTCATTATCCTCAATTAAAAAAGAGGTTTACAACCTAAGCCTTCAATCCCTCACCAAGTCTTGCTGCATCAAGCTTTCGCTCATTGTGCAATATTCCTTACTGCTGCCTTCAAATGAAACCTGGGCCTTGTCTCAGTCCCAGTGTGATTGATCGTCCTATCAGACCAACTAAGCATCATTGGCTTGGTAAGCTTTATCTTACCAACTACCTAATACTAAACCTAATCATCTTCAACCGGCGTACCTTTGTTTATTCGGTATTTTCCTGTTACCTTCTCCCGCACAGGGATAGGATTATTCCGAAGTTGAAGGTAGATATTAGCCCATTACTCACCCGTGCGCCATGATTTTAATCATTCGACTCGCATGTATTCAAGCAGACTTATAGCCTTCACTCTGAGCCAGGATCAAACTCATTTTATTTAATACCGATAAATTAAAAAAACTTATCGGGATATTATTGTAATTATATATAATAATACTTTACTATAAATAAAGAGAACCTTACTTAAAATTTTATTGTTATTAATTTATAAAATTAACAAACACGCCCAATACTTTTTATTTTTCATTTCATATTAAAGGTGTTGTAACTCTAGAAAGTTAATTTACTGTACATTTTTATTTAAACGATTAATAAAAAGAGATATTTCTGTTTGCTCTTTAGGACGTTTACCTGTCCAAACCGGATGATTGAGATTATCAATTTTATTATAATTTAAAGACCGTTGTGATTGATAGCTAGGTAGTTGAAGAAATCTAAAACTACCATCTGACAGGATACTGCCAAATAATTTGGATTTAACGCAGGATTGCATAAATTTTCGGACAAAGAGGGATTCGAACCCACGGTAGCTATTAACTACGTCAGCTTTCAAAACTGGTGCCATAAACCACTCGACCATTTATCCCAACTTAAATCAAAAATCTTTTTGTTCTTTATTTAAGTTGATTTAATTTAAAAACAATTTTTGATTTAATATTACTTGACCCTTGCAAAATATAGAGTAAAGCTAATATCTTCGAAGGTTCTTTTGACTGAAAAGAAAAAAAACTTTTATACTCTCTTCTCTCAAACTGATCTTTAGATCTTTTATTCCCAAGAGGAGAACGAAGTAATGTAAAACGCTTTATTTTTGTAGGTAAACCTGTGCTAATACAAGATAATGGCAATAACAACGAATAAATCTTTAAACTATTTAAATTTGTTGAGCTTGCCCATATCTTACAAGTGTATATAATATTTTTATTGTAATATTCCATAATAATGTAAATTAAACTAAATTAAGGGAGACGGTGGGATTTGAACCCACGGTACATTAAAAATATACATTGATTTAGCAAACCAAGGCTTTAAACCACTCAGCCACACCTCCTTAAAACATATAAATAAGAATACCTGATAAAAAATTAAAATTTTTAATTTACTTTACGTATTAATTTTAAAATAAGAATACTTAAACTTATTTTACTTTGTTTTTGAGTGCTGCAGTAAACTTTAAATTTTTGGAACGTGACTTTAAACTAAAGGCCAATACAGGCAACATATAACCTAAAGCTATAATATAAAAAGCAAAAACTATTGAAATTAACCAAAAAACTTGGTTAAAAAAAGTCATTGTATCAAATTGTGGCATATAATTTTTAAAGAGTAAATTACTTATACTATAATATAACCCCAACTCAACCCCCATATACCCCCTTCCTTAATATTAAAGGTTTGTTTACTTCAAGAAGCTAACTTTTTGTACATTTATTTTAATATACTGCTTACCAACAAGATTTACGGAAACCTTGAAAATCTCCTTTTGATACCAAACGACGAAACTTTAACCTAGATATTTTTAAAAAACTTATAACAGCTCGAGATCTACCAGTTTTTATACAGTGATTATGAACTCTACTTAAACTACTTTGTCTTGGGAGCTTAGATTTTTCTAATTGAGCCCACCAGCGTAATGATACTTCTAAGTTTTGATTAGTTGCTACAGCTTGGAGAGTTTTTCGTTTAGATTCGTATAAAGCAAAAGATTGACGACGCTTGTAATCTAAATTTCTCATTCCCAATCTAAACTACCAATTTGCCAAGCATAAATAAAACCAACGACTAATTCAAAAAGAAAGTCTAGCATAGACCAATAACCTATTGAAGGTAACTGACTTAAAGAAACTGACCAGGGGAAAAGAAAAATAGTTTCTATATCAAAAAGAAGAAAAAGGATTGCTACAAGATAAAAACGAACATCAAAAGCATTACGAGCATCTTCATAAGGATCAAAACCGCACTCATAAGAAGATAATTTTTCAGTATCCGCATCTGAAACAGCTAAAATAAACGAGGCGCCAAAAATAACGCCGGCTAAAGCAAGGCTAAACCCTAAAAAAATTAATACAGGATAATATTCTTTTAAGAAAAACATAGTGATTTTAATTTATATTTAATTTTATCCAACAAACTGGACACAATTCTATAACTCCACCTGAAGTTTCAGTTTTTAATACACTTTCTTTAAACATTCCAATCTCAGAATGACCTCCTCTATTAGAAGTACCTATCAAATCTTTACCCCCAATTTGGTGCGTATATCGTACACATCTCGTACAAAGAATACATCGTCGCAAAACTGTTTTTATTAGGCTACCCCAAAAGGTATCACCTAAAGAATTTTTAAAAAAAAGAAATCTCCCTCTATCAGACCCATAATTAAAACTTTGCTCTTGCAACTCACATTCCCCTCCTTGATCACATACAGGACAATCTAAAGGATGATGCAAAAGTAATAATTCCATAACGGACTCTTGAGCTTTACGAACAAGGGCTGTGTTTGTAAAAATTCTTAGATTAGGTAAAAAGGGTAAAGCACACGAGGCTTGAGGCTTTGGTGATTTACTAACCTCAACAAGACACATACGACAGTTACCCGCAACAAAAAGTTTATCATGATAACAAAACCTAGGAACCTGCGCCCCCGCAGCCTGACAAGCTTGTATAACAGTGGAACCTTTTCTTACCCAAACAATAAGATCATTTATAGATATAGTAAGCAGAATTAAGATAATACATCTAAATTACCCTCCCTTAAGTCTCTAGAAATTTTCTTTTCTTTTATTGAAAAAACAGCATTTTTAGATTCTCGACCTAATTGACGGTATAAAGATTCAGGGCAATTTTTTTGTAATGTTAAACTAATAGCCCCTACCATAGCTATTAAAAGAATAACACCAGCTATAATTAATAATATAGCATAAGTTGAATAAAGTAGATAACTTGGATCATTTAAAGCGCAAGACGAATCAAATTCAATGAACCACATTTTATTAGAAACATAAGAAGAGTCCACGCTTTCTTTATGAAACAATAAACGAAAAAATTCTGTAAGGCCCTCAGAATCACATAAATTAAACCAATAATCTACTTTTTCGTCAACAGATTCAATAAATGTTTTTTGGGCTTTTTTATTTGAAGCATTGAACTCACTTATATCTTTTATTTTATTTAAATGACCCTCCGCTATTTCATTATTTACCATAGATTGAAAATTTTCTTTAATATATTCTTCATACTTTACTATATTAAAAAGAACCAATGACCCTATATAAGTCGTTGCAAATAACTTTATTAGATTTTGCAACTCTTCACTCCATCCTACTGCGATTAAAAAAAAAAGAAAGGTTAAACCTATGGCATACACTAATCGTTTTTTTTTTGCTGACCAAGGATTTTCAATAGCTTTAACATCTAGCATCATAACTACAAACAATACCAGCACAGCAATAGCACCAGCATAAACCAAAAGAAAAAGTAAAGCAATAAATTCAAGACCTAATAAAAAAGCAATCCCTGAACCTAGAAAAAAAAGTAATACAAGATAAAGTCCACTATATACCGGATTTTGTGTACTTGTAACTTTAACCCCTAAAATGGCTCCAAGGCATGAAATAATAATAAAAATTATAGGATCGACCATAAAGCTATAAAAGTAAATAATACCTGTATTGGTAAGAATTTAAAACCAAAAATAAACCACACACCAAATAAAAGATTACTCCACCCTAGTATTACTAAATAATGGTATAAATAACCTGAATGCCATAAACGGGATTTATTTACTTGATCTAATAATACATTTGAAAAACCAAAAGGCCCTAGACTTTCAATAAGACCACGATCTATTGATTTATAAGTAAAATGATAACCAAGGTCTAAAGTATTTTGAGTAATAAAATCATTATATATTTTATCGAATAACCATTTACGGTTAAGAAAAGTATATAATTTACGACCTAATATAGAAGTTTTAAGAAGAAATAAGTTACGGCTATAATTTCTATATAGAATAAATGAGGAGAAACCTCCTAAAATACTAAGGCAAAGAGGTAATATCTTTATACCTGTAGACATAAATTCAGCGTCTATTATACTAATATTACTAGGTAAGAAAAATAAAGCATTTCCCCAAAAATCAGTACCTAAACCAATGAAAAGATCTCTACTAAAGTACCCTATAAACATACTAGGTACCGCTAAGATACCTAGTACTATGCCCATAGGCCAACTACCTTCGGACGCAGAAAGTAAAAAAGTTCTACTACCATTAGGTTCAGATAAAAAACATAAAGCTAATAGTCTAATAGAGTAAAATGCAGTACAAAATGCTGCAAAACTTCCTAACCAATAAGCGAAATGTGACGCACTAGAATAGGTAGCATAACCTACTTCAAGAATTACATCTTTTGAATAAAATCCTGTAAGAAAAGGCATACCCATAAGAGCTAAAGAACCAATAACCATCATAGCGTATGTAAAAGGCAATAGTCGACGTAATCCGCCCATTTTTCTCATATCTTGCTCGTCACCAACAGCGTGTATAACAGAGCCAGCCCCAAGAAAAAGAAGAGCTTTAAAAAAAGCATGATTTGCTAAATGGAATACAGCTACTGAGTAATTTGATAAACCACAAGCAAATATCATATAGCCTAATTGACTACAAGTAGAATAAGCGATAACTCGTTTTAAATCGTTCTGAACTAAAGCAGTTGTTGCTGCAAAAAAAGCAGTCATACCACCTATGATGCTTATAATAAAAAGTGCATCAGGGCAGTACTCTAAAAGTGGAGAACAACGAGCTAAAAGGAATACACCAGCAGTAACCATAGTAGCCGCATGAATAAGAGCAGAAACGGGTGTCGGACCTTCCATTGCATCAGGCAGCCAAGTATGTAATCCTAGCTGCGCAGATTTTCCTACAGCCCCTACAAATAGAAGAATACCTATTAAATTTAAAGCATTAAATTCAAAATTAAAGAATAATAATGTAAAATTAGATAATTGCGGAGCTAAAGAAAAAACTGTAGCATAATCTACAGCCCCAAAACATATAAAGACTCCAAAAATACCAAGAGCTAAACCAAAATCTCCAACTCTATTAACCAACATAGCCTTAATAGCCGCTTTATTAGCTTGAATTCTAGTAAACCAAAAATTTATTAATAAATAAGAACAAAGACCAACTCCTTCCCACCCAACAAACATTTGAACAAAATTGTCCGCGGTTACTAGAATTAGCATAAAAAACGTAAATAATGACAAGTAACTCATAAAACGTGGTAAATGAGGATCGCCCCCCATATACTCCGTAGAATATAAATGTACAAGCGTAGATATAAAAGTAACAACAATAAGCATAACGACAGTTAAACTATCAAAGCAAAAAGCCCAATCAACATGGAAAGAATCAGATTCTAGCCAAGGCATTAAATACAAGTACGTAGAACTTCCCCCTAAGCCTACCTCATAAAAAGCGAGGCCACTTAAAAAAAAGCTAAGACCAACACAAGATATTGTTATTAAACCAGAACCACGCCCACCAAGAAAACGTCCAAAAAATCCTGCGACAAGAGAGCCAAGAAGGGGTAAAAAAACTATGTTCAAATACATCTTAGTTCCTTACGGGATTTGAACCCGTACCTTTGCCCTTAAAGGCAATATCATTCTAGGTATTAAACCATACGTTAGACTAAAAGAACTTTTTGCTAAAATTAACCTACATCCATAAATTAGCCCAAACTAAATTTGAAACCGCAGCATGCATTGCAGAAAAAAAAACATTTGGATAAATCCCCATAAAAAGAGTACCTATAACTAAAGGTAAAAATAATATAAACTCACGCAAACTTAAATCGAAGCCAACAAGCTTAACATTACCGTAAGCTATACGATTAAATAGCCATAAAGAATAACCCCCCCCTAAAATCATAGAAGTAGCAGCAAAAAAACAAGCAGTAGTATTTGCCTCAAAGGCTGAAACTAATAAAAGAAATTCCCCGATAAAACTAGAAGTACCTGGTAAACCAAGATTAGCCATAGTAAAGAAAAGAAAAATAATTATAAAAATTGGCATAGTATGGGTCAAACCTCCGTAATATTTAACAACTCTACTATGCCAACGATCATAAAGTACCCCTATTATTAAGAAAAGAGCCGAAGACACAAAACCATGACTTAAACTTTGTAATATAGCAGCTTCTACTCCAATCACTGTTCCTGTAAATAATCCAATCATTACTAAATTCATATGCGCAACTGATGTATATGCAATTAATCTTTTTAGATCCGTTTGACGTATAGCAGTAAGTGAAGTATAAACTACACCTAATAAACTTAGACTAAAAACAAAAGGCGTGAAATATACAGAAGCTTCAGGGAAAAGCCCTAAAGAAAAGCGTAAAAATCCATAAGAACCTAACTTTAAGAGTATCCCCGCCAAAATAACTGAACCAGCCGTAGGTGCCTCAACATGAGCCTCGGGCAACCAAATATGTACGGGTAACATAGGAACTTTAGCAGCGAATGAAGCAAAAAAAGCTAACCAAAGCCATTTTTGATCATAATTTGAAAAACTAACTGTCGCTAAAGATTCATAATTAGTGCTACCTGCAAAAAGATATATATATATTACACCAATTAACATAAATAATGATCCAAAAAGAGTATAAAGAAAAAACATGTAAGCTGCACGTATTTTTCTTTGACGTGAACCATAAATACCAATAACTAAAAACATTGGTATTAAAACGGCTTCAAAAAAGATATAAAAAAATAATAAATCTAAATTAGTAAAGACTAAAAGTAATACTAACTCCATGCTTAAAAAACTAATTAAATAAGTTTTAATATCCCCTTTATCAAAAGACCATGAAGCTAGAAGACATAAAGGGAAAATTAAAGTTGTAAGTATAACAAAAAAAAGAGAAATTCCATCAATACCTAAAACTAAATTGATATTTGCAACGGGTAACCACAACCAATTAACAACGTATTGAAATTTAGGTGTAGATTGATCAAAACCTAGCCAGAGTAGAAGAGAAAATACAAATACTACTGAAGTTATAAAAAGAGCGTATTGCCTCATTAATAACTTTTTATCCGAAGGAATAGCAATTAAGCCAGCAATACCTAAAGAAAGAAATATAAAGAGAAGAGTTAAGAGCATAATCTTTTACCAACCCAAGTTAAGTATTCATCTTGACTAACCGCTTGAACTACGATGGGCATAAAACCGTGATTAACTCCGCAAAGTTCGCTACATTGGCCATAGAAAACACCTTCCCGCTTAACAAACATAAATACTTGATTTAAACGACCAGGACAAGCATCTACTTTAACGCCTAAGCTTGGTACAGCCCACGAATGAAGAACATCCGCAGAAGTAATAAGCATACGTATATGTGTATTAGTTGGGACAAATAAACGATTATCTACTTCGAGTAGACGGAAAACTTTACCTGCTTTACCCGTACCTAAAGCCTCTGGAATTACTAAATCTTCATCAGCTATAAGATATGAATCAAAATTAATACGCTGTATTTCTTCATCTTCTTCAGTATGAATATTAGATAAATCTTCTTTAATAGAATTTATCTCCTCTTTAATCTTTGCATTTTTTTCAATTTCTTCAACAACCATAGAGCTAAAAGATTTATCTAAAAGAGTTAATAAAGTATTCGCTTCAGTTTGATCAACAGTTTTTAATAAATCTGCAAAAGTCTGTAACATTTCTTTTTGTAATCCTTCTTGATTATAAGAAATTTCTCTATCTTGAGATTTAAATAAAATATCTTTTATTTCCGCACTAGATTTTGACCCTTTTTTATCATCAGGATTTCCAGCTTCACTATTACCTTCTATATTAGAGTTATCTATTCCAGAATTGTCATCTCTAAGGTGAGAAAACTGAACATTAAAAGGTTTAACTTCATTTGATAAAGGAATATCTAGAGTTTTAGATACTCGAGCAGAAAGCCATTTAATATTAGCTAATTCTGATTTAGCGAGCAATACTTCTTTGTAAGACCTTGATTGAAGAAGGCCAGGATTTAATTTAATATCTAGAGGTGATAATTCTAATCTTGTTAGATTAAGTTGCTCTATACGACTTGCTAGACTTAATAAAGTATTTTTATGAAGCTCCCTTAAAGTTCCTAAATAAGGATTATCATAATCTTTAGACAAATCAAGAGTCACTTTTTCAAGTATCACTTTTGACTTATTTAATATATCGTAAGCTTTAGCGTAATCATCTTCTGCACCATCTAATTGTTCTTTTGTACTAACTAAGCAGCTTTGAGCATAGTCTTTAATTAACTTATTGGAATCTATATCATTTAAACTGTTCTCAAGAACTGAACCTAAATAACAAGTTTTACTATTTATCATTGCGTCAGATAAACCTTTCTCCGCTCTATCTAGAATTAACTTAAAAGTTTTTGAATTGTTTAATTCAAAATCAGATAAAGCTTTAGTATAAATTACTTTTGCGACACTTAACTTAATACCAGCGACATCTTTTTCGATGTTGCTTAAAGTCTCTAAATCAGAGTGATCTTGCTTTAATAAATTAATTAAAGCTTTACCCTTATTTAATTCAGATGCAAGCAAATCACCTCCGATTTGACTTAATTGATTTTCTGCAGCATAAAAAGATTTCTTAGCAAACTCTAATTGTGCACTATCTGTTTTTAATTGAGCTTTTACAAAGGCTAAATCTTCATTATGAATTTCCCAAAGATAATTTGGGTAATACTCAGTAGGCTTTCCTTCAACTGGGGTTTGTTTTTCTAGTAAACCAGTATCCTCGAAAACTTTTTCAGTTTTTTCTAAATTAGTATTTACTATCTTAAGTCTATCTTCAGCTGCGGATAAATCTAATTTAGTGCTGCGTACTTTTAAAACAGCTTTATCAAAGTCTTCTTTAAGATTTTCAAACTTTTTTTGAGCTAACTCTAAATTAGCTTGAAAATTTACCGGTTCCTCTTTTAATTTAGTACCTGTCAAATTTACTTGAGCATTCTTAAAAACATTTTCAGCACCTTCTAACCTAGCTTGAGTTCTATCCATGATACTTTTAGCTTTGTTAAAGGATGCTTGCGCCTTTTCTAATCTTAAATCAGCTCTATCTGAGATATCTTGAAAGGTTTTTAGTTCATCTTCTGAATTTGCTAAAATAATTTTACCTCTCATAAATTCTTCTACTGCTGGTATAACTTCTCCCTCCATTGCCATAAACTGAGCCTTTGCATTATCTGCTATTGCATTAGATCTATTACGCTCTTCAAAACTAAGGTCTCTTTGCGCTTTCCCTAAAAGGTAATTAGCTCCATTTAACTTCTCACCTGCCTGTAAAAAAACAAGTCTTTCACCATCTGATAATTTTTTAATGGCTAATCTTAAAAAGTCATTCCAAGAATAATAACCATTATTATTAATCCAAATACTTCTAATTAAAAGAGGATCAGCAATAGCTAATGAAGCGTCTGCTTGTAAATACTCTGCTGTCAACTTATTAACGTTCGCTGCCGCTAATTCAATTTTAGACCAGTGTGAATAAAGTTTAGCATTATTTAATTCAGACAAAGCATTATTAAATTCAAATCTAGCGAAATTTGAAGCTATAACTGCACTATCTAAAGCAAACTTGCTACTATAATTTTCTCTTTCCCATCTTGTCAATCTTAACTGATGCTCAATTAACTGTGTATCAATTAATTTATCTTCAGATAACTCTGCGACGGGTATAGCTTTTTTAAATTTTCTTATGTCTTGTCTCATATTTTCTATAAGTTCAGAAAAAGGCGTATTATCACTCTCTGGATCTACGGCAGCATTAGTACAAATACGTTTAGAAACAAAAGCCTCTGAGGCTGCTATTCTTAAATTTACATCATCTTTTTCATATTTTTTTTCCGCTGAAACAAGCTCACACCACTCCCAATATGGGTTGGACTTATCAAAATCTATTAAATCTGAAATAATTGAACCATCATCATTAGAATCATTGTCAGATCCTGGTTTTTTACCACTATCAGAACCTTGATTATCAGATAAGGCATCTAAGGATTTAATTAAATCCTTATTTGTTGTTCCTAATTCGACATTCTCAGTAATTCTTAAGGATTGCTTAAAAAGTTTTAAAATTTTAATTATTAATTCTTGTTGTTCCGGAATAAGCGAACCTTTTTCTAAAGTCTCCTTTGCTGATGCTAATATATTTACCATTTCATCAGAAGAATAACAAAATATACTAAGAGAATCTTTTCTAAACTCATTTTTTAAAAGAAGTGAATTAATAACCCTTAAACGTAAAGAAATCATTTCAATAACCTTGTCAGGAAGTTCATCTAAATTGTTGTTATCAAGATAGCTTAAAAGATCTTTAACCAAAGTAACCTGAGTTTGCTTTTCTCCAGAACCCACCTCTATATGAGCAGATTCGATGATTCCTACCCAAAATTTTAAGATTTCTTGAATATTTTCAATAGGGGGTAAATCATACTTACTTACTTCTGGAACCACATCAAAATCAGAACATTCATAAGACCAATACCATTGGTGACCTACTACTTTTATTGTAAGACTTGGATCAATAACTTCATCCATAGCATATAATAAATTGTACGAAGGTATACTTATAACCATTAAAATACCTGCAGGTATTATAGTCCAAACTACTTCAAGTAATGTTGAATGTGTAAATCCTACAGGATTTGAATGAGCTGACTCATTAAATAAAGTTAAGGACTTGTACAATAGCCAACCAACAAGACAAGCTATTAATATCATAAAAGCCATTAAAAAACCATTAAAAAAAATAATACCCTCCATTACAGGGGTTGCAGGGTCTTGAAAGCCTATTTGCCATGGATGTGAAGCATCCATATTTGCAATAATGCAAGCATGCCCTACAAAAAAGAAAATAATAAAGGATATCTTAGCAAAAAAAAGAAAAGGAATCATTTTAAAAATATTTTTAAGTGGAATATTCATAATATATACTTAATTGGTAATTATTATATTACCCTAGAAAAAAACCTATTTAGATAAAGCTCTAAAAGCTAAAGTCTTCTCTAACCATCCAACGAATAACCCCCCAAAAACAAAAAAAGCAAAGTAGCCTATTGAAACAACAGCACCAATCACTTTAAAGTAATCATCCACTGGAGTAGTACCTGACCAAGCAAGTAAACAAAAATCAGCAACAAAAAGCCAAAAAACTACTGCATAAATTGGACGAAAATTGGCACTACGTAATATTGAAGTATTTAACAAAGGATATAAAAAAATAATAGCAATCGCACCACCCATAGTAAGAATACCCCCTACTTTATTAGGTATTACCCTAAGAATAGCGTAAAAAGGTAAAAAGTACCATTCTGGTACAATATGTGCTGGTGTGCCATAAGGATCCGCTTCTAAATAATTATCTGGGTCTCCTAAGCTATTAGGAAAGTAAAAAATAACCACAGATAATACAGATAGAAGAACAAAAAAAGCTACTAAATCTTTTACATACATATATGGGTAAAAATTAACGTTTGCTGTCTTTGTTTTTATCCCTAAAGGATTATTTGAACCATCTTTGTGTAACAGACCTAAATGAACAAATACTAAACCTGCTATAATAAAAGGTAATAAATAATGTAAACTAAAAAAACGATTAAGAGTTGGGTTTCCTACAGTAAACCCCCCCCAAAGCCACATAACAACTTCTTTACCTATAAAAGGAAATATCGAGAATAAACTAGTAATAACAGTAGCACCCCAAAAACTCATTTGACCCCAAGGCAGAACATAGCCTATAAAAGCAGTTGCCATCATTAAAACATAGATTAAAGCACCTGACCACCATAATTGTTGACGCGGTTCCATGTATGAACCATAATAAAGACCTCTAAAAATATGAGCGTAAACAACAATGAAAAAAAAAGAAGCTCCATTGGCATGCATATAACGAATCAACCACCCACTTTTTACATCACGCATAATATGCTCAACACTAGAAAAAGCATAATGAGTTTCGCCTGCATAATGCATCGCTAAAAAAGCCCCACTTAATATTTGAATAACAAGGCAAAAACCAGCCGATGATCCAAAACTCCAATTATAATTTAAATTCATAGCTGTAGGGTAATCAATAATATGAGAATCTACCCAACTAAGTATAGAGTTTAAATTTAACCTTGACATTAACGAGATATATTATTTTGTGACCAAGGGATATGAAAATTAAATGAACGAAACTCTTGACTTAATTCAATAGGCTCACAAACAACAACTCTTTGATCTTCATCATAACGTAATTCAAGATAACCACTTAAAGGAAAATCTTTCCTAAGAGGGTGCCCTTCAAAACCATAATCAGTAAGAATTCTACGTAAATCCGGATGATTAGAAAAGAATACTCCAAACAAATCCCAAATTTCACGCTCCCACCAATTAGCAGAAGGAAATAAACTTACTACAGAGGGTAAAGGATTTACTTCATCTGTATGTGTTTTAATTCTAATTCTAGAGTTACACCTAACATTAAGTAAATCGTATACGATTTCAAAACGTTCTTCTCTTTCAGGATAATCTACCCCAGAAATAGATGTAAGCATTTGAAAATTTCCATTGCTATGATGATGTAAAAAAGTTAGTGTAGCCAACAAATGCTTTTTCGCTACACTAATAACAATCTCATGGCCAAACACTTGAAATGTTTGAACAGGTAAAAGCCGTGTAAGGCTTTTAGCGTATACAATTAAAGAACGGAACATTATTATAAAAAATATTTTTTAAACTAATAGAATTCACTAAAATTAAATCCTTTACGGGAATTGAACCCGTATCTTCGCCGTGAAAAGGCAACGTCCTAACCATTAGACGAAAAGGACTTAAAACAAAAAATTTATTTATTTTATTGAATTGGGCCCGAATCGGATTGAACGATCGACTTTACGCTTATCAGGCGTACACTCTACCACTGAGTTACGAGTCCAAAAAACAATTACCCTATTAGAATAGACAATCTAAAGATTACTCTTTTATTTAGCCGACACTTGAGTTAATGCAGGAAAAGCAAGACCTCTACCTTTTACCCAAGGATTTGCTTCTTCAACAGAACCTTTTGTAAGAGTTACATAAACAACAAAAAAGAAAAATAATGACGCAAGAGATGATAAAATTGAACCAAATGAAGCAATACCATTCCAACCAGCATAAGAATCTGGATAATCTGGAATACGTCTTGGCATACCAGCAAGGCCTAAAAAATGCATCGGGAAAAAAGTTAAATTAACCCCAATAAACATAAGCCAAAAATGAATCTGACCTAAAACCTCAGGATAAGTTAAACCCGTCATCTTACCAATCCAAAAATAAAATGCTGCAAACATTGTAAATGCCGCACCCATACTCAAAACGTAGTGAAAATGTGCAACTACGTAATAAGTATCATGAAGAGCAATATCAATACCTGAATTAGCTAATACAACTCCGGTTAAACCTCCGATTGTAAATAAAAAAAGAAAACCAATAGAAAATAGCATAGGTGTTTTAAGTCGGATAGAACCTCCCCATAAAGTAGCAATCCAGCTAAATATTTTAATCCCTGTAGGTACCGCAATAATCATAGTTGCTGCTGTAAAATAGGCTCTAGTATCGATATCTAATCCAACTGTAAACATGTGATGAGCCCAAACGATAAAACCAAGAATACCTATAGATAACATAGCATAAACCATACCCAAATAACCAAATACAGGCTTTCTGGCAAAAGTTGATAGAATATGACTAATTATACCAAAGCCTGGTAATATTAAGATATAAACTTCCGGATGACCAAAAAACCAAAATAAATGTTGGTATAACACTGGATCTCCTCCACCTGCAGGATCAAAAAAAGTAGTATTAAAATTTCTATCAGTTAATAACATTGTAATACCACCGGCTAAAACAGGAAGAGATAACAACAATAAGAAAGCTGTAATTAAAACAGACCATACAAAAAGAGGTAATCGATCCATAGTCATACCAGGAGCACGCATGTTAAAGATAGTTGTAATAAAATTTATAGCCCCTAAAATAGAAGCTGCACCTGAAAGGTGAAGACTAAATATAGCTAAGTCGACAGAAGGGCCCGAGTGAGCTTGAATCCCACTTAATGGCGGATAAACTGTCCACCCTGTACCTGCCCCTGATTCTACTAAAGAAGAAGCTAAAAGAAGAATTAAAGAAGGAGGAAGCAACCAAAAGCTAATATTATTCATACGAGGAAAAGCCATATCAGGAGCACCAATCATTAAAGGAACAAACCAATTACCAAAACCTCCAATAAGAACTGGCATAACCATAAAAAAAATCATTAAAAAAGCGTGGGCTGTTACAATAACATTGTATAACTGGTGATTACCTCCTAAAAACTGATTACCCGGACTAGCGAGTTGAAGCCTAATAAGAACAGACATCGCTGTACCTAAAACCCCAGAAAAACCACCAAAGATTAGATATAGGGTACCAATATCTTTGTGGTTGGTAGAAAATAGCCACCTAGAACAAAAGTCATTTAAAGCTGACCTAGAAACCGAAAAAGAAGAAAGAAGATTTGTATTATATTTGTTATCTATACTATAGGACATTAGTTAAGTACTAAAAGAAAAGGCCTAACCCAACTTTATAACTTAATAAATAAAAAAGATTAGGGCTAAATAAAAAAAAAATAATAATTAAACCACTTAACACTAAAACAATAGAAGCACCCTTCGTTAAAGGAGCAAAAAAGAACCAATTATTATTTTTTTCAAAATAAAAAATCTTTATAAGCCTTATGTAATAAAATGCTGAAATAACACTAGTTAAAACAGCAAAAACAGCTACAATAAAGAAAGAAGAATCTATAAGACCAATAAAGATATTTAATTTTGCAAAAAAACCCCCAAAAGGCGGTATACCCGCTAAAGAAAATATCATTAATACTACCCCAAAACCTAAAAAAGGATTTGAACGAATTAAACCAATAGCATCCGCAAAAGTAAGTAAAGAACTATTTGAGGTTAAATCAAGATGTAAAACATAAACCCATAAAAAAGATGCTGTTAACATATAAAAAACTAAATAAAATAAAACTGCTTGAATACCTTCTATACTACCACTTGCTAGTCCCAAACATAAAAAACCTACATGGCCCACACTACTGAAAGCAAGAATTCTTTTTATCTTAGTCTCACCTAAACCACAAAGACACCCTATAAAAAGACTTAATAAACCACAGATACAAAAAAAGTCTTCCCAAAGAGTTGGGAAAAGAGACCAAAAACTTGTAAAAGCGATACGTAAAACTACAACGAAAAAAGCAACTTTAGGTACAAGAGCAAAAATTAAGCTAACTAAAGTAGGTGCCCCTTCGTAAACATCTGCTATCCACATATGATAAGGGGCAGCTCCTAATTTAAATAATAAAGCAGATACTAGACAAACGAGCCCAAAATAAATAAAAGCTGAAGAAACATATAAGTTTTCTGTTAATAAAGCTAAAGAAGCTAAATTTGTAGTACCTAATGAAAAATAAATTAAAGACGACCCAAACAAAAAAAATATAGAAGCAACAGAACCAAGAATAAAATATTTTAACCCAGCTTCTGCTGAAAAATATGAATTTTTTTTCCAAGCAGCCAAAACATAAAAAATAAGTGACAAAAATTCCATACTCAAATAAATAGAAAGAAGATCGTAGGATGAAATTAATAAGCATAAACTTAAAGCAATGCCAAGAATAAATACAAAAAACTCATAGGCCCGAAAACGAGCAGAAAACATATAAGATTCACTCACTGAAACACAAAAAAGAAGCCCAATAAAAATAATAAATTTGGCCCAAGTACTTAAATGATCTGCTATAAAAATAGCATTCCATAAAGTTTGTGATTCAACAGGATTATTAATAACTAATAGCAAACTTAAAAATAAGATTGCAGTAGTTAATCGAACCATACTTGATGTAAGATAACTATGTAAAGAAGCTGCAATTACACCTAAAAAACTACCATGCAACAAAACAACTAAAATAGAAATTGCAAGAAATAGCTCAGGCAAAAAAGCCACAGTATCATTTTGAAATATTAAAGCAAATTTCATGCGTAACACTTTATAGGATTCGAACCTACGACCCACGATTTAGAAGACCGATGCTCTATCCACTGAGCTAAAAATGCTAAAAAGGGGGTACTTTAATTAAAAATTCTTTATTAAGACTAATGAAGAACTATAGCATCATTTATGTATATACAACTTAAAATTGTAAATACGTAAGCTTGAATTAGAGCAACTGCTAATTCAAGACCAAAAAGAATAACTAGAACTCCTAAAGGTACAACATGAGCTACCAATAATAATCCACCGCTTCCCATCATAGCCCAAGCAAAGCCGGCAATTACTTTTAACAAAGTATGCCCTGCCATCATATTAGCAAAAAGACGAACAGCAAGACTAAGAGGCTTAAAAATATAAGAAACTATTTCTATTGGTACAAGTAAAAAAGCCAAAACAATTGAAGTACCCCCTGGAAGAAATAAGCTTAGCATATGAAAACCATGGGTAGAGCCACAAATAATCATAACGCCAATAAACACCGTAAGAGCTAAAACCATTGTTTGGATAAGATGACTAGTTATGGTAAAAGAATATGGAACAAGCCCAGATACATTTGAAATTAGGATAAAACTAAAAACTACAAATAAAAATGGAAAATATTTTTGTCCTTGCGGGCCTACACTATCCCATATTAAACCTGCTGTACTAATATATAAACTTTCTAAAACCAATTGCCATCTTGTTGGAAAACAATTTAAACCATAAAAAGATAAACAATAAAATAAAAAAATAAAAAAAGTTAAACTTACACAAGTGGTTATCATTGCGTTAGTTATAGAGAAATCAAATAGATTCGCACCAAAACTTAACAAAGGAAGTATTTGAAATTGTTCTAAGGGACTATTAAACATTAAATAAATTTTTAAAATAACACTAAAAGCTATAATAGAGTATTTTTACACGATTAGTTTCAAAAACACTTAAATTAATAAATTTTGTCTAAAAATAAAAAGATATAAGTCTAATAAAAAAAAATTTGTGCCTAAGTTTAATTAAAACTTTTAAACCCGTGATAAATTTTTATTTGACGATTTTTTGTACTTAAATTATTTTTAAATATAACATTAATCGTTTTGTAAGATCCTATATGTATTTTTTTTATCTTAAACTCTTTATTAAATTCAATATATTGATATAAAACTTGAAGATCTTGATTTAAAAGCCTAATATTTTTGCGTATCACACTAAAAGATTCTATTTATAATTATTAAGCTATAACATTAAATCCCCACCAATATATTGTAAGAAAAAGAAATAGCCAAACAACATCAACAAAATGCCAATACCAAGCAGCAGCTTCAAACCCAAAATGATGCTGACGACTAAAATGGCCTAAAAACAATCTAATAGTACAAATACTTAAAAAGATTGTTCCTATAATAACATGAAAACCATGGAAACCTGTAGCCATATAAAAAACTGAACCGTACACTCCATCTGACATACTAAAAGGAGCTGCAGAATACTCAAAACCTTGCATAGCTGTAAATGCTATAGCAAAACCTAAAGTAATCCCTAAACCTTGCATGGCCTCTTTTTTAAAACCTCCTACTATTGCATGATGAGCCCAAGTAACACTAGCACCAGATGAAAGAAGTAATATAGTATTTACAAAAGGTAAGCCCCAAGGACTAATAGCAATAATATCTGTAGGAGGCCAAACACCACCAATATTAAAAACAGGTGAGATAGACGAAGTAAAAAAAGCCCAAAAGAAAGCAAAAAAAAACATTACTTCAGAAACAATAAAAAGAATCATACCCATACGTAAACCTTGTTGAACAGCATAAGTGTGCTGCCCTTCAAATAATGCCTCGCGTATAATATCTCTCCACCAAGTAAACATAACGTATAAAATAGTAAAAACCCCTAAGCACAATAATTCCCCCCCACCTACGTAGTTATGCATAAATAGCACTCCACCAAAAGTTAAACTCAAACCCCCAAATGCAGCCACTAATGGCCAAGGACTTGGATCAACTAAATGAAATGGATGCCGTTGAACCATTTTAGCTTTAGCTTTCATTAAAATGAGCAAGAAGAAGGTAGGATTCGAACCTACGATGGAAAACCAACAGATTTACAATCTGCCACTATTAGCCACTCAGTCACTTCTTCACATACATCTATTTTTGATAAATAAACTGACTTTGTTTTATATCTTGTGAATTCCTACTCAACTAAAATAGATACCTATTAAAAATCTAAAAAACTCCATATCAGCCAATCGTATATAAAATAAAATGAACTTTTTTAAAAGTATCATACGGAGTAAAAAAGGGCTTAGTAAGCCTTTTAAAGTATTTAATGACAAAGTATACTGGAAGTGGGTATAAAAACGTATAAGGCTCTGTAAAATGGCTCCCAGAATATTTTTATTATTAGGCTTTGACTCGAATTTCATATAACACGAAGAATTCACTCTTATAGGTTTAATTTGATACAATATTTTACTATTACTTTTAGCTGATAACTAAAGATTTTATGAATTTTTAGGTTTTGTACGTATCTTTTTACGACGTGTTTTAGAAGGGCGGCATCCATTATGAGGGTAATTTTTTAATAACTCTATTAAAGAGATCTTAACTTTTTTTTTACTTAAACCTACCATAACACCTTTACGCGCTTTATTTATATTAAAATCTAAATAAACAACAATTTCTGTATAACCTAAATTTTCTACTTTATCCCCAAATAATTCACCTAAAAGTATACCGCGCTTAAAAACGTTTTCCCTTTCATTAAATTCATTTTCATACTCCGGTACTCTTAAAGAGCAACTTGTTTTTACTTTTTTATCTTGCGCGTCCAATAAAATACAAAAGATATTTTTATTCGTACTTTTTATATAAACATTACCTCTTTTAACGTTAGCTTCTTTTTTATTATGTTGAAGAATTTTTGACATGGACGAAAAATTTATAGACTTTAGCTTAAGACTACGATCTTTAATTAACATTTAATTTTAAAGAAGGTCTTTTTTTAGCGTTAGTATGCGTACGTTGACCACGTACAGGCAACCCTTTCTTATGTCGTAATCCTCTATAAGTTGAAATAGAACATAGACGACGTATTTTATTATTTTGAAACCGACGAAGGTCAGAACCTAAAGGAAGAGATGTAGCTTCAGCAAAATTTTCTAAAATTTTACCTTTTAAAAAAGTAATATCACTTCCTCGAGAATCTGAACCAAATCCGGCCTTTTTGCATAAATTTTTAGACTGTGATGAGCCAAGACCATAAATATGAGATAATGACTGCACCAAAACTTTATCTTCTGGGATAGAAGTACCGATAATATAAGGCATAAATAGAATTTTAATATATTTTATGAAACAAAACAAACAATTTTTTATACCTAAACCTCTTAAATCACAAACAAAATACTGGAACTCCTCTACAGGCCGAAACCATAAAGGTCGTATAACGGCATGGCACCGAGGAGGTGGACACGCAAAATTATATAGGCTTATAGACTTAAAACGAAAACATACTCAAGGTATTGTTATTGGTTTAGAATATGATCCAAATCGATCTGCTTTTTTAGCAAGAGTTTTTAACCCGGATACAAAAAAACAAAATTATATTATCGCGCCCAATAAAATAAAAAAAGGTGACGTTATAAGATCAAACTCTCAACGTAATGGCTATCAAAATGGTCATAGTAAAGAATTACGTTACATCATGTCAGGAACTTTAATACATAATCTAAGTATATCTCCTGGAGAAAATGCTAAAATCTTAAGAGCACCTGGCGCTTATGGATTAATTTTAAGAAGAACTAAAACATTAGCAAAGATACGATTAAAATCTGGTCAATATAGATGGTTTGATATAAAAACTATAGCAACAAATGGTATTATCGGAAATACTAATAATAGGTTTAATAAACTTAAAAAAGCAGGACAATCACGATGGATCGGGCGCCGACCTATAGTCCGAGGAGTCGCTATGAATCCTATAGACCATCCCCATGGCGGAGGTGAAGGAAAAACTTCAGGTGGAAGACCATCGTCTACCCCATGGGGCAAACCAACAAAAGGATTACTAACCAAACGATTTAGAGTACAACCAAAACCTAATGTCAAGATCTAGCTGGAAAACACCATTTATTGATAAAAGTCTTTTAAAAAGATTAACACGAGAGCTTGAAAAAAAACCTACATGGTCTCGTCGCTCAACAATATATCCAGCAGCTGTTGGATTAAAAATACATATACATAATGGCAAGGATATGATTGCACGAAAAATTAAACCTGAAATGGTAGGACACAAATTAGGAGAATTTGTAGCAACACGAAAACCATTCATACCAAAAAAAAAAAATACAAAAAAAAAAAAATAAATGGCACAAAAAGCTCACCCTATTATTTTACGAACCACTAATAACCCATACCAAGGGCCAACTCATTGGAACGAAGCAAAATCTTATTACATAATATCCACCATACATAAGCTTATAGAATCATGCTGCTCAGAAACTAATCATTATTTAAATAAAATACAAATAAATAGACACCTCGGATTTATTATTATAGAAATTGATCTTATACATTTACACTTTAGATCAAAAAGGCGCTTTGTATCTAGACGCTATAAAGAGAATAAAAAAAATAAAAAAAAACAATCTTGGACCATCGTAGCTTGCAGACTATATACGGCGACTAAATTAATTCAACGCTTCGTAGGAACAAAAAAAGTAGCTTTAAAAATTAATAGACTAAAAGCTTATACAAGATCAATACCTAAGCCTGCACGAAAACAACTCGCATACTTTAGCAAAGGCTTTAACCGTGCAAAATATGATTATGCTAGATACGGTATGCAACTTATGTATTTATTACTAAAAAATAAAGCAAACGCTACCAGCTTTTTAAATTTTTTAAAACAAAATATATGTTCAAGACAAAGACGAAAAAGACATTATCAATTTTTAGGATATATTAAACAAGCTTTAAAAGCTTTAGAACCTTATAAAGAAATTCAAGGTTTCAAAATACAAATAAAAGGAAGATTTACGCATAAGGCTAAAGGACGAAGTCGTTCCTGGAAACATCAAATAGGATCAATGCCTTTAAGTCAATTAGATAAAAATATTCAAGCTCAATATGCACAAACCCAAACAGCATACGGAAGCGTTGGTTTAAAAATTTGGATTTGTAAATAAAAAAATTAATGCTGATACAACCTAAAAAGACTAAATATCGTAAATACTTTAAAACCCGAAAAATACCAAATAATTCGACAAAAACACATAAATTAAAAACTTTAAATTGTTTTGCCCTAATCGCTACAGAGTCTGGATTTTTAAATGGCAAACAACTAGAAGCAGCACGTCAAAATATTAGGCGTAAAGTTAAACGAGAGGGGAAACTTGAAATCTCTGTTTTCCCTGATATTGCTGCTAGCCAAAAAGCCTCTGCAGCCCGTATGGGTAAAGGTAAGGGTAAAGTAAACCATTGGATTGCTGCTTTATCCGCGGGTAAAACTATATTTTTATTATACGGTGTAGAAGCTGAACAAGGTATTCCAGCTTTACAATCAGGTGCAAATAAGCTTCCAGTGAAATCAAAAATTTATCAACTTTAATGTTTACACCAAGAAAACGACATTTACGTAAAAAAAGATTTTTTTTGTCTAAACAAAAAACTTTTGCTCTTTTTAATGCCAGTAATTTAAAAACATCAAAGATCACAGAAATACGATTATTTTTAAAAAACGCAAAATTATATTTTATACCCTTATATTTAAACCCTCCTAAACTTGGTTTAGGATATCCTCTTATTATAATAATTTATAATGAACTCAAGGACATGCAAAAAAATATACCAATAATAGCATCAAAAGTAGACTGTATAGGTGTATCTATAGAAAAAAAATGGTACCCTATAAAAAATTTTGAAAACACTAATTTAAAAAATTTAGACAAAAAGATTTTAAGTCTTTTTTTATTACAAATAAAGAAAATAAAATAAAACCTAAAAAAAGCGAAAAAAGGGATTTGAACCCTCAGCTTTAAGCTTGGCAAGCTTACACTCTACCAATTGAGTTACTTCCGCTTTTCCTACTTTTCATTAGGAATAAAACAAAGTTGTAAACTCTTTCCAAGAGCTACGACCTCATCTTTTGTTTTTGTTGTAAAATGAAATTGACATTGAAGAGAACCTAAATCTTCAAAATAAGGAAATAAAGGTACCAATTCCTGAAAAGTAAAAATATCTTTTAAAAGAAAACAATATAGATTTTTATGCGCTGGGGGCCGTAAGCCTTCAAACTGTTTTATACGAGGTAATACATCAAATAAAAGTTTATATAAAAAAGCATACATGTTTGACCCCCGGAGAGTAATTTTGCCTCCTACACTTTCCTTAGACCCAATATTTTTTTTATGAGTTGGTCTTTGTTGAGTAAAATAAGGCATTTGACCCGTAATAATTTTTAAAGCTGCAAGAGACCCAATAACGTAATTTTCGTTAACACTATCTCCCCCAAGGCATAAACTAATTTTTTTTTGTACAGGCAATAAAGATGCTGTTGAAAGATTTTCGCTAAGAATTAAATCTTTTTGAACTACGTCATAATAATGTTTTTGAAAAGAATGCATAAAAATTGTTAAATTATTCTTTTAGCCATTGCGGCCAATTTTGCCCATTTTAAACCTCTTAATCGTGACGGAAGAACTGCCGATATTCTAGTACCAAGAGGCTTTAATTGTGGTGTTACGAGAACTACAGAATTGGAACTAAAACTTTGTCCTACCCCACTTTTATTACGATAAAGTTTACGTGTTTGAACAATTACCCCATGGTGAACTTCTGATTTGTTCATTTTTAACCTTACTCGCCTCCCATAACGTGGCCTTAAAGTTTGAACCGCAACAAGAACGATATCTCCAACCCTAGCAGACATTCTCCCACCTTTTTTTTTTACTTTAATACATTTCACTAATTTAGCTCCTGAATTGTCTACAACTTTAAGAAGAGTTTGAGTTCGAATCATACTTAATACTTCCAGCCGGAGTCGAACCAGCACGTCAAAAGACAAAAGATTTTGAATCTGCCGTGTCTACCACTTCCACCATAGAAGCCTTTTTAAGATTTTAATAAAGATGCTTGATCAATACGAATACTTCCCCGAACACGAAAATAAACTAAAATAATTGCTAAACCTACCGAAGACTCACAAGCTGCAATAACTAAAATAAAAATAGCAAATATTTGCCCCGTAAGGTCCCCTAAGCAAGCAGAAAAAATAATAAAATTTAAACTCACTGAAAGAAGAGCAAGCTCTAAAGACATAAGAACAACAACAATATTTGTTCTATTTAAAATAACTCCTCCCACACCGATAACAAATAATAAAGTCGATACAAAAAAGAAATGAATAAAGTCCATATTTAGTTTTAAATATTGTAAATTTAATGACGAATAGCAAAATGAACTTTTCTTTTATTAGATATTGCTAATTTATTAACCTTATATCTTTTTGCTACAACCTTTCCCTTACTCTGGGATGCTTGAAGTAGTTCTTGACTTAAGCTTTCCCAAAGTGGTGAAAGAGAAAGCTGAGACCTCTCTCGACTTGTTTTTAAAATAGATCTCATCCCTAAATTTAGACCACAAGTAGGTGAGATGACCCGCGGCAAATAAACGTTAAACGATTGCTTATTGCGGCGCTTTTTTGGTTTTGGTTTTATGCGTACCGCAATATCTTGCTTAACCGCAATAATTCCTAAATAAAATATATGAGTCGCTTGGCCAGGGTATACCTTATCCAAGACCTGAAGAGCTTTAAATAAAATTTTTTCAGCCTTAGATCTTTTACCATGTCGCATTAAAAGATTAATCATTTTTGTTATAAGAGGATCACTCTTAATTCTATTAAGATGCACAAAATTATTTTTATCTTCTTTAGCTAGCATCCTTTATCAAGTTTTTTTGTCCCATACTTGGAGCGAGAAGTTTTACGCCCAGGCAAACCTTCTAGGTCTAACTTATTACGAATTAAGCGATATTTAACACCTGGCAAATCAGGCACACGACCACCTCGAACTAAAACTTGAGAATGTTCTTGCAACCTATGAACTTGACCAGGGATATAAGCAGTTAATCTTACTTTATTGGATAGACGTATCTTAACAACTTTACGACGAGCTGAATTAGGTTTTTTAGGAGAACAAACAAATACTTTTAGGCAGACTCCTCTTTTTTGAGGACAACCTCGAAGGCCTACACTTTTTGCTTTTGTTGCCTTTTTACCTTTACTCTTTTTAAACCATTGATTAATATTTGGCTTTGACATTACCAAGAAGGGGAGTTGAACCCCTATCCTATTAAGGACTGGAACCTAAACCCAGCGTGTATACCAATTCCACCACCTTGGCCTCTGGAGTCGGAGGACTCGAACCTCCGATCCCCGTACCAAAAACGGGCGCCTTACCAACTTGGCTAGACTCCACTTTTTTATAATCGGTTCGGCAGGACTTGAACCTACATTGGTAGCTTCATGAGAACTATGTTTTACCAATTAAACTACGAACCGTTAAATAATTATTATTTATCCCCTTTTATTTTATAAGCCTTAATCTTTTGTTTAGTTGTTTTGACGAGCCGTGGGAAATCAGCAAAAAAAAGAAGACCTAAAAAAATTAAAAATAGGAATTGCAAAAAACTTACTCGCATAATGACTAATTTTAAAAATTTAAATCTTTTTTAACCTACAGAAAGAGAGGGACTCGAACCCCCAACCTTTGGCTTTGGAGACCAAAGTTCTACCAATTGAACTATCTTCCCTAAGCTCATCTTTTTAATCAATGAAAAGACTTCAATTATCTATATACTATATACAAGAACTTAATTATCGTTTAGCTTACGCAGCTTTAGGTACAACATTAATTTTTTTTACAACATACACGTATAAACAAGGCTTAATTTTTTTATTATTACCTAAAGGTTTATCTCATTTTGTAAGCGCAGGGCTTACTGAAATTTTTTTTACTTATATACAACTTTGTATTATTTTAAGTATAAGCTTCGGTATTTTTTTAATTGCCTCCCAAAGTTACGTATTCCTACGACCTGGCATGTACACATATGAGTCAAGCACTTTTTTAAAACTTATCATAAGTGCTTTTTGCTTTTACACCTATATATATATATTAGTTTTTCCTGCACTGATTAAAGTATCATGGGAACTCTTTTTAACCTACTCACAAAATTTTACCCCAATAAATTTAACATTTGAACCCAGATTAAATAATTATTTAGATCATATACAACAATTAAACAAAATATTAATTTTCAGTTTTCCTTGTTTACTTACTCTAAACTTATTTCAAAAATATACAAATAAACAATTGTGGGTAAAACATCGAGGTATAGCTTATATAATAGCTTTTTTCATTGCTGCATTTATAACCCCTCCTGATATAATAAGCCAGATACTTGTAGGAGCCCCTTTAATTTTTTTTTTTGAGATTCAAATAATATTATGGGCTTTTTACAAAGAATATAAAAAACAACTACTAGTTAGGCAACCAATCAAATCCCATAAGAATACCTTGAGAAATAAAGAATAAAGCTAAGGCTAGCGGTAAAAAACACTTCCAACCTAACTTCATTAATTGATCATAACGATAACGAGGTAAAATCGCGCGCATCACAATAAATAAAATGACAAAAAAAGAGATTTTTAAGCCAAACCAAATTCCATCTGGTAGGATACCAATACCGAAAGGAGATAACCAGCCACCTAAAAAACAAATAGATGTTAAAGCCCCCATAACTAACATGTTAGCATACTCCCCTAAAAAAAATAAAGCAAAACCCATTGCTGAATACTCAACATTATAACCCGAGACTAATTCAGCTTCAGCCTCTGGCAAATCAAAAGGATGACGATTTGTCTCTGCCAGACAACCTATAAAAAACATTATGCTTACTGGTAAAAGAGGAAACACAAGCCAAATATCTAGTTGAGCAATAACTATTTCAGTTAAATTTAGAGTACCCACACACAAACAAACGTTAATTAAACTAATACCCATTGAAATCTCGTAAGAAACCATTTGAGCAGCAGATCGCAAAGCCCCTAAAAACGCATACTTAGAGTTACTAGACCAACCTGAGATTAAAACACCATAAACACCTAGAGAAGATACTGCTAAAAAATATAAACCTCCCAGCTGAGTATCAGCAATAACATTACCAAAGCTAAAAGGAATAACTGCCCAACTAATCAGGCTTAAAATAAAAGTACAAAGAGGAGCAAGTACAAAGAGAACAATATTTGCATTAGTAGGCAAAACAGTTTCTTTTACAAAAAGTTTAAGACCATCAGCTAAAGGCTGAAGTAAACCCATATAACCAATAACGTTAGGACCTCTTCGTCTTTGAATACCTGCCATAATTTTTCGTTCCGCTAAAGTAAAATAGGCAACAGCAATTAAAAGAGGAATCACAAGATCAATAATATTTAAAAGAATAGTTAGAAAAGTTAGCCACATACTAGTTTTAAAATTTAAAATAACACACTACATTATAAATACCCATATTTAGATACCCAAAGTGCTTCATCTATGTTAGCTCTAAAAGGAAATAAAGCAAAAGCACACGCATCAGAAGAAAGTATAAAACTTAAATTAGAATAATCTGTTTGAATCCATTTCGGAGTAGGCTGAAGATGAAGCTCTAATTTATAACGATGAGATAAACGCCACCGCTCTAAACGTACATGAGGGGATCTAAAACGTTTATAGCGAGCTACAAGTCGAGCTCTAATAGCAGCTCGCTGCGTCGGACAAAATTCTACAAAATCTCCCTTTTGTAACACAAACCCCCCGTGTCCTATTTTTTTTCCATTGACTAAAACTTTATTATGCAGAATGGCTTGACGGCTATAATAAATTGAATGAAAAAAACCTAATCGATACAAACACATATCTAAACGGCCTTCAAGCGAGCTTAATAATTTTAAAGAAGAATCTTTTGATTTGAAACCAGACTGACAAAAGCCTTTAAAAGCTTTATGACCTAAATCACCATAAAAACGTTTAAGACATAACAATAGCGATAAAGTGTTACGATAACCTATACGATTATACTTAAAAACTTGATTTGGTCTTGTACGTGGCTTAAGGAATCTATAATCATGACATATAGGATGACGATATCTATTAATATTTATAAGAGGACGATGGCGACGTTTTTGACTTCGTAAAATAGCTATTATACTATCCCATTTAGGACGAAGAAAAGTTTTTTCTTTTGATAAAAGATCTCCCCAAATATTTGTTCTAGACCATAAACAAGATTTATATCTATTTTTAAGCCTCATCTTTATTAAAATTCTTAGACCCTACCCGTGGACCTTTACCTAAAAGACTTATGATTTGATTTTTTTTTTTAGACCCTTTTGACATTCGTTTACCTTGAACACAACTTGTATATACAGTACCAAAAAACCAATCAGATAAAAAAGGAGATTCAATATTTAAATTAAAAGGATACGATATTCTACTCATAGTAGAACTTCCAACACCCACAAGTAATAAACATTTTCTATGAGCCTCCACTAAATTTTCTTTTTCTACGCTTGTTAAAAGTACTAAATCTGCATCTTTTGACTTTGTTATAGAACCTCTTTCCCATTTTAGAAAATTTATGTTAGAATCTTGTCCAAAACGAGATTGCATTGAAACATCATCACCGATAAAAAGGATTTTACCCTCACTGGATATTATATTTTTTAAGACTTCTATCGTTGCACGAATACCATATAAACTTTTTTCAAGATCATAAAAAGAATAAATATTTCGTTTACCTAAAAGAAAAGGGTGCAAAGTTTTTGAAATTTGAGAATACTCATTCCGTGGGAAAGGAACTAAATAACCAGAAGAGCCAATAAAAAGAGAAAAAAGACGTGAATGCTTTTTATTGAACATTAAGTTTTTTTACCTTCTTTGCATACTATTATTTCATCTGCATAAAGAACCCCAGCTCCTTTATAAGAGTCTGGGAATCGGTAGCTTCTTATACTACTTGCAAAATTTTGTAATGTACCATAATTAGCAGAAATTAAAGAAAAAGTTTTTTTATTAAACCTAATTGAAATATCTTTAGGAATATCTAATATAACAGGTTTACTATAACCTAAAGAAAAAATGAGTTTTTCTTCTTCTTTTCTTACCCGGTAACCAATACCTTTAAGACTTAATTCTATGGTATAGCCCAAAACTACACCTTGAACTGCTTGCCTAAAAATAGAACTATAGTAAGGTGTTAAGTAAGGTAAAAAAATGACCATATCACCCTTGCGATGAAGATTACTAACAGAATCAAAGACGACTCTTCCTTTATTACCTGATACATAAACTTTACCATTATTACTTGAACACTTAACTCCTATTGGTAATCTAAATACTGGAGTTGTCATCCAACGTATGCTAAAATTTCACCTCCTTCTCCCTTGCTTATAGCTTTTTCTGATGTCATAATACCTTTAGTTGTTGAGACTATCAATGTACCAAAATTATCCGATACCCGAGAAAGATCTAATAACGAAAGATAAAGACGATCGCACGGCTTGGAAAGAATAACTAACCGAGTACATATTGGAGAACCATCATGGTACCTTAAAAAAATAGTAAGAATACCCTTATCTGTTTTTTTATAGCCACGTATTAAATTTTCTTTCCAAAGGATATCTAAAAATTTAGTACAAAAGCCAACTTCTTTAAAAGAAACTCCAAAATGATATACCATATATCCATTGCGTAATTTATTAATTATCTTTGCAAGCATTTCTTTTGTTTGAGATCGGGCTTGAACCGACGACCTAAGGATTTTCAGTCCTTCACTCTACCAACTGAGCTACCCAAACTATCTCTCTTCAAGTCGGACTTGAACCAACGACTTTATGGTTAACAGCCACATGCTCTACCAACTGAGCTATTGAAGAAGGCTTGAGAGGGATTTGAACCCTCATTTTTGGGTTTGCAACCCAATGCATTAAACCATTATACTATCTAGCCAGGGCGGGCGAGGGGAGTTGAACCCCCGTCTTCCAGAGCCACAACCTGACACTCTAACCAACTGAGTTACACTCGCCAATCTAGATGCGACTTATCGGACTTGAACCGATACTCTTTAAATAGAAACAGATTTTAAGTCTGACGTGTCTACCAATTTCACCAAAGTCGCAAAATAATTAGCGGAGAAGGGAGTCGAACCCCCGACATTTGGGATATGATTCCAACATTCTAACCACTGAACTACACCGCCTATTTTACAAATTTCTCTAAAACATTATTTTTTTATCACTGGAGAATTTTATCTTACAGAGCAAATAGAATAAGGAAAGCCATCATTAAAGCAAATAGGGCGATCGCTTCGGTTAAAGCGAAACCTAAAATTGCAATTCTAAATAACTCATCTTTCAGGGAAGGATTACGCGCGGTACCCAAAACAAGAGCACCAAAAACAGTCCCAATACCCACACCTGCACCAGCTAAACCAATAGTCGCCAGACCAGCACCCAAAAGTTTAGCAGCTTGAACTAACATTTTTGAAGAGTCACATAAATAAAGTAACGGAACACTTTTTTTACAAAACCTAACTAAATGGGAGCAGGGGGGATTGAACTCCCGACTTCGTGCTTGTAAGGCACACACTCTACCACTGAGTTATGCTCCCGATTAAATAATGTCAATTTATATTAGCTACCTTACCGATACCAATTCACGCATAATATCACAATGCATAAGAATCCTTAATTACAAGGTCTAGATTCAAATCAGATTGTACGTTACTTATTATTTAATTGTACTTGAGTTAAAACAAAGAGTTGTGAGAAATAAAATAATTATTTAATCTCATCGAAAAAGACGGGATTTGAACCCGCGACCACCGACATGACAAACCGGCACTCTACCAACTGAGTTACTTTTTCTTATACTTAATAAACATAAATTGGAGATAAAGAGATTTGAACTCTTGACTTCGCGCTTGCAAAGCGCACACTCTACCAACTGAGTTATATCCCCTTAGCCTAACATAAGATCAATATTTAAAAAAGATTCATTTAAAATTTATAGTTTTAATATTGCTTTTATTTACTCTATTACCTACTTTGTAATTAGGGGCATATTGTTAGATATAGTAGGGGGTACATTAATTAATGTACCCCCTACTATATCTAACAATATAATCTTTTCGTTGGGCGTATTGGGAGTTGAACCCAAGACCCTCGGATTAAAAGTCCACCACTCTAACCAACTGAGCTATACGCCCAAAATTTTTGGGTATTAGTACGAGTCAGCTAAAAACTTTACAGCTCTTACACTTCTCGCCTATCAAAGTGGTAATCTTCCACTCCCCTATGAAAATTTAACTTGAGGAGAGTTTCTCGCCTAAAGGTCGATTATCTCTTCTCGATGTAGCTACCCGGCGTTGCTCCTTTGGGAACAACCGGAACACAAGGGATCGAGTTTTCCCGGTCCTCTCGTACTAAGGTTTAGTCCTCGGAATTTTCAAACACCTACAGAAGATAGGGACCAAACTGTCTCACGACGTTCTAAACCCAACTCACGTACCACTTTCGTCGGCGAACAGCCGAACCCTTGGAACCTTTTCCAGCTCCAGGATGTGATGAGTCGACATCGAGGTGCCAAACGAACCCGTCGATAGGGGCTCTAGAGGATCATTAGCCTGTTATCCCCGGCGTACCTTTTATCCATTGCGCGATAGCCTTTCCACAAAGAACTACCGGATCACTATGACCGACTTACGTCCCTGATCGAAATGTCTTTCTTACAGTCAAGCAGGCTTTTGCCATTATACTCGATTCTCCTTATAGGGAGATGAGCCTACCTTTGTATGCCTCCGTTACTCTTTAGGAGGCGACCGCCCCAGTCAAACTACCCAGCAAACACTGTCCCGTAGTTAGTAAGTCAACAGATCTCGGAGTGGTATTTCACTATTGCCTCGTTAATCTCTGGCGAAAAAAAGTCATAAACTCCCACTTATTCTACACTTAAGTCTTTGAATTACAATGCTTGCTTATAGTAAAGGTGCACGGGGTCTTTCCGTCCAGCTGCAGGATGGTCGCATCTTCACGACCTATGTAATTTCACTGAGTCCCTGTTGGAGACAGCGGGGAAGTCGTTACACCATTCATGCGGGTCGGAACTTACCCGACAAGGAATTTCGCTACCTTAGGACCGTCATAGTTACAGCCGCCGTTTACCGGGGTTTGACCTCAATGCGTAAACATCAAAGCTTTACCTACCGGCACCGGGCAGGTGTCAGTCCCTATACATCCTCTTGCGAGTTAGCAGAGACCTGTGTTTTTAATAAACAGTCGCTACCCCCGATTTTGTGCCAAAAATAAGAGCTTGCGCTCCATATTTTTACTCCTTATTCCGAAGTTACAGAGTCATTTTGCCGAGTTCCTTCAACAAGGTTATCTCAAAGCCTTAGTGTGCTCCACCTGTCCACCTGTGGCGGTTTAAGGTACGGTTTTAAATAAAGTGCCTTTTTCTTGGAAAAAATAATTTACCTTTGACAAAATTCAAAGATAAAGTGAATTTTTCGTCAGCAACCTTTAACAGTTTAATCTTACCCATTACCGCAAGCTTTGGCTTGCTAGCTTAGGGACCGTTTTAATTCGAGGTTTTAACCTCTCACGACCTAGCTTTACTTAGGATCGTAAACCTTGGACTTACGGCTACAATACTTTAATTTTATTGTTTTATGCTACTCATGCAAGTATTCTCGCTTCCGATATCTTCACAATAGCTTACGCCATAGCTTTTACGACCTACGGAAAGTTCTGCTACCATAAAAGTGTATTTAAAACTTTTATCTGAGGATTCGGTAATAGTTTTAAGCCCTCAAAATTGGCGGGACTTTTGCTCTAGGTCAGTGAGCTGTTACGCTGTCTTAAAAGAATGGCTGCTTCCAAGCCTACCTCCTGACGGTCTCAGAGCAAATATCACCTTTACCACTGAAACTATTTTGTGGACCTTAACCTACAGTCTGGGCTGTTTCCCTTTTGAGTATGAATCTTTGCATACATACTCTGTCTGCCCTGAATGAATAAATCTGTATTCGGAGTTTGCAAAAGTTCAGTAAGAGATAATCTCCCCTTTACTTACACAGTGCTCTACCCCAGATTTTCTTTAACAAGACGCTCTACTTCAATAGATTTCGCAGAAATCCAGCTATCACCGACTTTGATTGGCCTTTCACCCCTAAACTCAAGTCATCCCAGTATTTTGCCACATACACGGGTTCGGCCCTCCAAAGAGTGTTGCCACTACAATATCAGCCTGCTCAAGCTTAGATCAGCCGGTTTCGGGTACTTAACAAAGGACTTTGAATCGCCACATAAGACTCGATTTATCTTAGCCTTCACTTTTACAGCTTAAGCTTGCCCTTTATCAAGATTCACTTGCCCATTATACAAAAGGTATGCCGTTGCTTAAAGTAAGCTTCGACTCAAATATGAAATTTCAGGATCTTTGCACTGTCGCAACTTCTTTTTCACCTTTCCCTCACGGTACTTGTTCACTATCGGAAAGAAAAACATTTAGGCTTTGAGGGTGGTCCCCCAATACTCAAACAAGGTAAACTTGCCTTATTTTACTAAAACGAAAAAAAAAGTTATTACAGGACTAGCACCTTCTATGGTAAAAATATCATTTATAAATAATATTTCTGTTCACTCTTTATTTAGAATAACTAATAAGTTATTTATATTATCGTTTTGCCTTTTTACCGCTTTCGCTCACCACTACTAGCGATATCTCGGTTGATTTGGTCTACAGGGTACTGAGATGTTTCACTTCCCCTTATTACTGCCAGAGCAGCGGGCTTTATAACCCTGGTTTCCCATACTAGGTTGGTTGGTGTCACAGGTTTTCCTCGTACCAACACTTTCGTGATTATACACGCCTAAATTTTTCTTCCAAGGCATTCTTTTCATACTACACCAATATATTAAAGACAAACCATTCATTAGGTATTTCAATAAATAGAGCAAAAACTTTAATACCCAATTTTATATTAAGAATAAATAAACTAAG